GGATTCCTTGATTCGGGCCGATGAAAAAATATCAATTGATCATTATCAAACGGACTGCAATCTTTTTCTGTGGGTGAGAATCCCAACCGAGCGCTTTCTACTTCTCAGTAGGCCATGAACTAGCTCAGAATCATTCTTACCGAGTCTACCACCATTAAGGGATCCCATTTTTTTCTCGAGGCCAAAAAGATCTTGAGCGACCGATCCGGTAGAACAACTCAAAAGATAAAGAAGTATCGTTAATTGCTTCATGTTCATTCCAAGCTCGAAGTACCATTTAACCACATTAAGGCCCCACTGCCTAACATAATTTAATTTCATCCGATATAGATAAGATAGATATAAGTTCTATGAGGTCATTACTTAGAAGTATACTTTGTGCAGCAGCCCTTCCTATCGGATCGAAAAGGACCCCATCACACCGACTTACACGGGCTTGAAAATCCCAAATTTGTCTATAAAGAGCAAATCTAATTGTATTAGTGTCTAGAATTTTTTTCTTCTGTTGTGGAATATTAATCGAAATTGATTGATTGAAGATAGGGCCTCAGCGGTAAATGTTAGAAGATCTCGTGTACCGCAACCCATGATTATGGACCCCACTCCGTTAGTATGGAAATTTTATTTTCCAAGCCCTAGTCGATGCAAGAGTGAAAAAGTACTTTCGTTGTTGTAGAATAACGGGCCTTCGTGTCTTAACGCACGTATTGAATTTATTCGAAGCTATTAGAGTGAGATCCACTTTGTCGGGAAGATGAGTCGAAACAATAACAACAAGAATATTTCTACTTTCTCAATCCCTGGAGAGATGGTTCGCTAATATACCGAGGGATAAGAAGTCCGTCGATCGACTTCCTCACACACAGATCATGAATGTTTGAAATCCATATTATTCAAGGAGACCCAGGAGAGATTGCTTTTGCTAATTCGAATGGAAGATTGATATCAAATCGATCTATTTTCGAGATCGTAATCGTCTCCATAGTTTGTCGCTCTACCATAAGTCAAGATAGCTACTCCAGCTCCGTCTCAAGAAGGTCAAGATCGGCCAGATCATTACTTTTCAACAATCTGGCGAGCACCCTCAGCAGGATCAACATAACATAAGGAATCTCAGGATCTATGTGCTCAGTCTCCTCGTCAATACTATCATGATAAAAAAATTTCTGGGATCCTGGAGGATGTTCACAAATAACCTAATGAAAGAAAGACAGGAGTTTGTCGCCGGGGATTTGACCAAATAGAATCGTCCAGCTCCTATAGAAGAATCTATCACTAAAATACCCATATGAGAGGTATAAGGCTAAGCGGAGCGAAAAAGGTTTTGGTTTTTCAAGAAGAGATGGTAAATCAAAATGATTAGCCCGACACAAGGTTTTTGAATAAATGATTGTCTCCTAATGAGAAAGAGATATCTGCCTTTCTGTTAAACAGGATGTATTGAACTCATACTTCACATAATTAATTAGCGACTTTCTATGAATGTCAACTAAGTATCTGAAGTAACTTGCTACCGATTGTTCCAGCATTTGAAAACCACAATCATTGTTTGAGAAATGATCAATATTAGTCAGACTCAATAAAAGTGAATCAATCCTTTTTTCTGTCGTGAGGGTGGAGAACTCCATCAAGAAGTCTATGTCGTCAGTTTCAATGAACTGACTGTCGAGGAGCCAGGATTCTATTTTATTATCAATCAAATCTTCGTCCACATTCATGTCTTTTCCTTTTGTTAGCAATGAATAGATCTCTTTACTTGCATGACTTAGATGTCTTGTATTTCTCGAAAAAATGATTCCCTTGATGCGATTTGGTATGGCACTTATAAAATCGCTGATATCGATGAGAAGGTTATTCAGAAACTCCAATATTTCTTATGCAAACTTATTGATTTGAAACCATCAGCAAGACCTTCATCACCACTCAATAGCATGTCGACGCCAAATTCGCATATTTCGATTGTTAATATTAATAGGATAAATAAGGAACAATACTACAAAAAGTATTCCACCAAAATATCAATTCCGAAATATCAATTCTTTGTTGAACCTTGTGAATTGCATGAAAGTAGGATACTCCAAATTCGGGGGTCAAAGAGTTTTGTAAAAGATTCTTGGTAAAAAAACGTAAATGAAAGATCCCACTAAATTGAATTCGGTCCATGACTCTGACACATAATGACAATTTTTGATCTCGTTCAATATCTCTCTCAATTCTAAAATCCGGAATGTTTATTTTAATTGATGTTTTTTTAGCATTTCTACCTCCCACCAAAAAAATACTAAATAAAATCCAAATAAAATAAAAACCAATGTTATGTTAATTGGATTGATTTAGACTACAGATTTCATTTTAATTGGAATTTGGTTATTCATCATGTACTAGGATCTCCACTAAGCATCCATGGCTGAATGGTTAAAGCGCCCAACTCATAATTGGAGAGTTCGTAGGTTCAATTCCTACTGGATGCATACTAATGGGACCCTCTACTATGTCTATTGAAATCGGCTCTGTATCCTATTGGTATTTTATTAAAAATATTGCAATGAATATTGCTGACTTACTTGATCTGCATTACTTATAGTTTTCTTGTTCGTAGACAAGGCGGATTCAAAATTGTCAAGTCATTCAATACTATACACATTCTTCTTTATCCATTCTCAACTTAGTGGAATTCTCAAGTGCATGATCCACCCTAGATCTCCCCCATATATCTACAACATAATTTGCAAAAGGTATATAAATTCAAAATAAATACAAAAAGCAAAAATGTAAATACAAGACTACTAGAGTCGTAATACAAAAGGGGTAATAAAGTAAAGGAGCAATGCGCTCTTCTAAGTTCTATAGAACAAGAAGTTATTGCTCCCTGACTTCATTAATTTGTCTTTCATTTTCACGATTATTAATTATTTGCAGCATTCAAGATATATCTTACTATTTATTTTATCCAAAATTATTAGTATCTTATTATTTTTTTAATAATACAAAAACGTCGAGTTCTCAAGTGCATGATCCACCATCAATATTATTGAATAATATTGATTCTAATCTAATAGCTATATAGAAATAAATATAATATAATAGACAGAATCTAGAACCTATGGAAGCCTATTATTGTATCTAAATTCAAATAAAAAAAATAGGAAAGGAGCAATGCACCATGGATGGAATCAAATATGCAGTATTTACAAACAAAAGTATTCAGTTATTCGAGAAAAATCAATATACTTTTAATGTCGAATCAGGATTAACTCGGACAGAAATAAAACATTGGGTCGAACTCTTCTTTGGTGTCAAGGTAATAGCTATGAATAGTCATCGACTTCCGGGAAAGGGTAAAAGAACAGGACGCATTATGGAGCATACAATGCATTATAGACGTATGATTATTACCCTTCAACCGGGTTATTCTATTCTACCTCTTAGAAAGAGAAATCGAAATACTTAATAGAGCATGGTGATACATTTATACAAAACTTCTAAGACGAGCACACGCAATAGAACAACCCTTCGGCGAAATAATTTGACCTATGGACAGCATCGTTGTAGTAAAGGTCGTAATGCTAGAGGAATCATTACCGCAGGGCATAGAGGGGGAGGTCATAAGCGTCTCTACCGTAAAATCGATTTTCGACGGAATCAAAAAAACATATATGGTAAAATTATAACCAAAGAATATGACCCGAATCGAAATGCATCTATTTGTCTCATACACTATGGGGATGGTGAGAAAAGATATATTTTACATGCCAAAGGGACTCAAATTGGAAATACCATTGTTTCTGGTACAGGAGTTCCTATAAAAATAGGAAATGCTCTGCCTTTGACCGATATGCCCTTAGGCACGTCCATACATAACATAGAAATCACGCTTGGAAAGGGTGGACAATTAGTTAGAGCAGCAGGTACTCTAGCGAAACTAATTGCAAAAGAGGGGAAATCCGCCACATTAAAATTACCTTCTGGAGAAGTCCGTTTGATATCTCAAAACTGCTCAGCAACGGTCGGACAGGTAGGGAATCTTGGGATGAACCAGAAAAGTTTGGGTAGAGCTGGATCTAAACGTTGGCTAGGTAAACGTCCTGTAGTAAGAGGAGTGGTTATGAACCCTGTAGACCATCCCCATGGGGGTGGTACCGGAAAGGCCTCAATAGGTAGAAACAAACCCACAACTCCCTGGGGTTATCCTGCACTTGGAAGACGAAGTAGAAAAAAGAATAAATATAGTAATAATTTGATTCTTCGTCGCCGTCGTAAATAGGAGAGAAATTCCATTTCTCTCTTCGTCTTTAAAAAAGAAAAAAGGAGGAAGCTGTGACACGATCACAAAAAAAAAATCCTTTTGTAGCTATTCATTTATTAAGAAAAATTGATAAGCTTAAAACAAAAGAGGAAAAAGAAATAATAAAAACTTGGTCCCGGGCATCTACCATTATACCCGCAATGATCGGCCATATTATTGCTATCCATAATGGAAAAGAACATTTACCCATTTATATAACAGATGGTATGGTAGGTCACAAATTGGGAGAATTTGCACCTACTTCGAATTTCGGAAAACATTCGAAAGGCGATAAGCGATCTCGTCGTTAATACAAAATATAGATACTTATCATTCATTAGTAGGAGACGACCTTTATGCTAAAGAAAAGAAAAACAGAAGTATACGCTTTAGGACATATATCGATGTCCGCTCATAAAGCGCGAAGAGTAATTGATCAAATTCGCGGACGTTCTTACGAAGAAACACTTATGATACTAGAAGTCATGCCTTATCAAGCATCTTGTCCCATTTTAAAAATGGTTTTTTATGCCGGAGCAAATGCTAGTTACACTATGGGTTCTAATAAAACTAATTTAATAATTAGTAAAGCCGAAGTCAACGAGGGTACTGCCGTGAAGAAATTTAAACCTCGAGCTAGAGGACGTAGTTATCCGATAAAAAGACCTACTTGTCATATAAGTATTGTAGTGAAAGATATATCTTTAGATGAATATATAGAGACTATCACATGGTTAAAAAAACCTAGATGGAAAAATAAGGATACAAGTCGGATATATCATAATCTGGATAGTAGTGGGGGAGTATGGGACAAAAAATAAATCCACTTGGTTTCAGGCTGGGTACAACGCAAGATCATCATTCCCTTTGGTTTGCACAACCCAAAAACTATTCTGAAGGTCTAGAAGAAGATCAAAAAATACGAGATTCTATTAAAAATTATGTACAAAAAAATAGACAAAAGAATGTACAAAAGAATAGAAGAATCGATTCTGACCTCTCGGGAATTGCACGTATAGAGATTCAAAAAACAAGCGATCTAATCAAGGTCCGAATCTATCTGGCATTCCCAAGAGTATTAAGTCCAATAGCAACATTACGAATGAATCTACAAAAAGAATTTCATTGTGTAAATCGAAAACTCGAGATTGCTACTACAAGAATTGAAGAACCTTATGGAAACCCTATTATTCTTGCACAATATCTAGCCGGACAATTAAAACAAAGAGTTCCGTTTCGAAAAGCAATGACAGAGACTGTTGAAAAAACGAAAAAAGCAAAGATAAAAGGAATTCGAGTACAAATTGCAGGGCGGCTCGGCGGAAAAGACATTGCACGCGTTGAATGGATCAGAAAGGGTCGGGTTCCCCTACAAACCATTCGAGCTAAAATTGATTATTGTTCCTATCCAGTTCGAACTATCTATGGGGTATTAGGTATTAAAATTTGGATATTTCGAGACAAGAAATAAGAAACGTTTCCTTAGAAATAAAAAAATATTATAAAAAATTTATTTTCGTAGGCATTTATCCCCGATTGAATCAGGGAATCAAATTTCTTATACAAAGATTAGTCTTATTCTTCAATTTATTAGTCAACAAGTAAAAATATTATTTTATTTATTTAGACGAGCATTGACCTTAAAACAACAACGATTAATTACTATCTCAAAGAGAACCAAAGCAACCGGGACCTATCGTATTGATGGATTATAGATTATCATCTTATATTCGTTATAAACAAGGGTAAATAATAAGCGCTTGACAAGTCATCATTTTTCTTCTATTTTTGAATTTTCAATTTTATTGTCTTACTTCTGTCTAATTTGGAATTATGTCTAATTTAGGGATCCAAAATTTAGCAGGATTCAATACTCTCAAATACAAAGGGGGAAGTGATCTATAATCGATTTCGTAACAACTAAATAAGAATTGTTAGTTAGTTGTGCCTCCCCAAATCTTTTGTGGAATTATCCCGTTCTTTTCGAAAGAAATTAGGTTTAAGTAAGCAAATAGCAACTATGGCGCGCTTACAGGAATCTATCCATTGCATATGTAGATATCCCTTCAAGAAAGAGAGATCGTTGAACGGATCTCGAAGACCCAGGAAAGCACGAAAGACAGAATCTTTCAGAAAATGGATTCCTAAGTGCATAACCGCATGGATAAGCTGACACTAACCCGTCAATTTGAGATCAAAAATTCGAGATTTTCCTTGGACAGTTTAAACAATAGAATGGAAATAACATCATTTATTTTATTATTTTTGACTTCTATCCCTCGATTGGATAGGAGGTCGAACTATAATTTTTAGCCTCGGAGCTGATTAAAATGACACTTAAGATTCGAAAGAACGTTCTGGTTATAGCAAAAACGGCGGTCATTCTTACTCTATTATTTTCGAAATAGAAAATCTTATTATTTAAGTAGATTTATGCTTCCTTCTATTTTCGGCCCCTCGTTCTTGTTCTCATTCACGGCTCCTAAGATCAACCGCTCGAACTTTTTGCTAAGTTTGATTAAGGACTTAGGGTTGACTGGGAAAGTCTCTACCTCCGTAGAGAACGAAGATATCAACATATTGTACGATTTCTATTATTATTTATTATTAAGTACAGATCTTGTAGCCTTTGTGAAACGTGCAAATTTTCAACGTAGGGATTTTGATAAGATGGATATACAACTCGGCTTTTTAACTTGCAAGCACTATTGGAACAACGAAAAAGGATGGGATTTTTTATGAATTCCGATTGATAATTGAAACTTATCTTTCAAGGCTTATTATTTCCTGAAAACAGCCGCTATTCATTCTCTTGTGTATTTTGTGAACACGGATCTCGATCTCCAAAACCATCTGAAAAACCGTGTGAAAAGAGAAGATTCTAAAGAATCGATAGAGATTCTAAGAGAGATCTACCTAAAGCTAAAGATAGGCATATATAGCTACTTACAATTTGACTCTATGCTAAGGAAAGGGTTTAAATTCGATTGATTATTGTTCCTATTCAGTTCGAACAATAATCAATTGGATTTTTTTATAGACAAAAAATAAGAAACCTTTACCAGTCTCTTCTTTTTATTTGAGTAACGGAACAAAAAAAAGAAACTCGTTCATTTTTTTCTCTTCAATTAAAACAAACATAATTCTATAGGGTTGAATAAAAATTCGATTGACCATTTGATAGAATTGCTATGCTTAGTGTGTGACTCGTTGGT